ATTACAAGAATTGCAAAACCTTATGGAAACCCTAATATTCTTGCAGAATTTATAGCCGGACAATTAAAAAATAGAGTTTCATTTCGCAAGGCAATGAAAAAAGCTATTGAATTAACTGAACAGGCAGATACAAAAGGAATTCAAGTACAAATTGCAGGACGTATCGACGGAAAAGAAATTGCACGTGTCGAATGGATCAGAGAAGGGAGGGTTCCCCTACAAACCATTCGAGCTAAAATTGATTATTGTTCCTATCCAGTTCGAACTATATATGGGGTATTAGGCATCAAAATTTGGATATTTGTAGACGAGTAATAATCAGAAACCCTTACTCGCTTTTACGTTCTATCCAGTGATGGAACAAAAAATGACAAACTCTTTAATTCTTTTTATGTTCAATCAAAAAAATGAGCAATTCTATAGGGTTAAATAAAAATTCGATTGACCATTTTATTTTGATATAAATATAATTGCTATGCTTAGTGTGTGACTCGTTGGTTTTTTTTTAGGGTAGGGTTAGGATTCTAAAAAAAAAAAATAGACTGGCCCATAGTATGAACTAATAACTAGAGAAGTAATAACCAACTCATCGCTTCGCATTATCTGGATCCAAAAAACCAGTCAGTCAAGATATGATATATTGATCATATCATTGTAGCAACTGAAATATGTTTTTGCATACAAAAACCATGAGTTGTGAAGCGAAATATAAAAAGGATGTGGATAACTGGAAAGGTGAGAGAAAGAGAGAAAAAGAATATCAATGATATAGAATTCCAATATAAAATATTATATGTAAGGTCTATAAGTCATCTCATAAAAGACAATGTAATAAAGCATCAATACTCTCATTCATATTCATCCAGAAGTAGATGAATCTAATCTGTTCATAGAACAAAAAAATAAAGAGCCTCGAGCCAATAAAGACTGAGAAGATTGACTCAAGAACAAATTTAATGAATTTAATGAGAGGCTCCATTGTAGAATTCAGACCTAAGCATTAATCGAGAAGCGATGGGAACGACGGAACCTGTGAATGCAGAAGATTCTATTGAAAACGAATCCTAATGATTCATCGGGTGGGATGGCGGAACGAACCGGAGAACAATTTCATTTATTCTGAGCGATCATGGGCTAACCCTACAACTGAACTAGATATTTAAAGAGTAAATATTCGCCCGCGAAAGCTTTATTTTATTTGATTGCTCCATTTTTTTTGTGATCAAATATGATAAAAAAGGAAAAAGAAAGATTCGTTATAACGTTATAAAAAACGACATTATCTACTATCTATAAATTTATGTTTAGTTATATATCCAAAAAAATCAATATATTTGGAATATATTAGATGAAATATCAAAGAATCCGGTGTATTATTGATTAAATACATGTTAAATACATGTATATCTTAATGCAATATTTTTCAATCCTTTCATTCGCGAGGAGCTGGATGAGAAGAAACTCTCATGTCCAGTTCTGTAGTAGAGATGGAATTGTGAAACAACCATCAACTATAACCCCAAAAGAACCAGATTCCGTAAACAACATAGAGGAAGAATGAAGGGAATATCTTATCGAGGTAATCATATTTGTTTCGGTAGATATGCTCTTCAGGCACTTGAACCCGCTTGGATCACATCTAGACAAATAGAAGCAGGGCGACGAGCAATGACACGAAATGCACGCCGTGGGGGAAAAATATGGGTACGTATATTTCCAGACAAACCCGTTACAGTAAGACCTGCGGAAACACGTATGGGGTCGGGTAAAGGATCTCCCGAATATTGGGTAGCTGTCGTTAAACCAGGTAGAATACTTTATGAAATGGGCGGAGTAGCAGAAAATATAGCCAGAAAGGCTATTTCAATAGCAGCATCAAAAATGCCTATACGAACTCAATTCATTATTTCGTGATAGAAATTTATAACCATAGGAAAGAGGTCTTGGAATAAAAAAGCAATTGCAGGTTTCTTTTTTTTGACAAAGAATATTTCTTTTTTTCTTCTCCCCTTTTTGTTTTGCATTGAAAGAACAGATTAAAAAATGATATGATTCAACCCCAGACCTATTTGAATGTAGCGGACAACAGCGGGGCCCGAGAATTGATGTGTATTCGAATCATAGGAGCTAATAATCGCCGATATGCTCATATTGGTGATGTTATTGTTGCTGTGATCAAAGAAGCAGTACCAAATATGCCTCTCAAAAGATCAGAAGTGATCAGAGCTGTAATTGTACGTACTTGTAAAGAACTCAAACGTGACAATGGTATGATAATACGATATGATGACAATGCTGCAGTTGTCATTGATCAAGAAGGAAATCCAAAAGGAACTCGAGTTTTTGGTGCGATCGCCCGAGAATTGAGACAGTTAAATTTTACAAAAATAGTTTCATTAGCCCCTGAAGTATTATAAGATAAGACCATGATATAGAGTTATAGTAGAGTATTTAAATGAAATAGGTTAATTAATAGATTGTGTCTCACGTATATACCTTT